AATGAATTGCCTGACAAAAGGATTGCCTTGATAGGGCAAATTATGTAATAATATTACATTCATTATATTTAACAGAATTAAACTATTTCTAAAAGTATCAAAAACTTTTGTGCATCATACACTAAAATATAAAAAGATAAGCTAATTAAGCTATTAGGCTCATACCCTATTTATAAAGGTTTTAATCCTTTTCTTTTTAATTTTTAATAATTCATCAAAAATTATATTTTTTAGTATTTTAATTTTAGGAACTTTAATTTCTATTTCAGCTAACTCATGAGTAAGAGCTTGAATAGGGTTAGAAATTAATTTATTGGCTTTTATCCCCCTAATAAGAGATAATAAATTAATATCTACAGAAGCTTCTCTTAAATACTTTTTAACCCAAGCTTTAGCTTCTTCCATTTTTTTATTTTCTATTTTATTATTTTTACTTAATTCAAGTAAAATAAATTCAAATTATTTATTAGAAATAATAATTTTTTCATCTTTACTACTAAAAAGAGGATCAGCTCCATTTCATTTTTGATTCCCTAATGTAATAGAAGGTTTATCATGAATAAATGTATTGATTTTAATAACTTGACAAAAAATTGCTCCATTAATACTTATTTCTTACATTATCTTTAAACCTTTAATTATTACAAGTATTATTTTATCAACAATAATTGGTGCTTTAGGAGGATTAAATCAAACTTCTCTTCGTAAATTAATAGCTTATTCATCTATTAATCATTTAGGATGAATACTGGCATCTATATATTATAGTACTTCTTTATGAATTACTTACATAATTTTTTATACATTTTTAACTTTTTCAATAATTTTTTTATTTTATATATTTAAAATTTCACATATTAATCAATTATTTTCTTTATTTTTATACTCAAAAAGTTTAAAATTTTTAAGAATTTTTAATTTACTTTCATTAGGAGGTTTACCTCCATTTTTAGGATTTTTCCCAAAATGAATAGTAATTCAAGCAATAACCCTGAATAATCAATTATTTTTACTAACTATTATATTAATAATAACATTAATTACTTTATATTTTTATATCCGATTATGTTACAGATCTTTAATATTAAATTATTATGAAAATACTTGAATAAATTCTTCATTTTATAAATCTTTAAGAATAAAAATTTTTATTGTTTGTTTATTTATTTCCTCATTTGGATTATTTTTAATTTCTTCATTATATTTTTATTTTTAAGGCTTTAAGTTAAATAAACTAATAACCTTCAAAGCTATAAATATAAGAATAATCTTTTAAGCCTTAAAGCTTTAGTAAAATTTACTCCTTTAGACTTGCAATCTAATGTCATTTATTATGACTATAAAGCCTTATTTTATGATTAAAGAGAATAATTCTCATAAATAAATTTACAATCTATTGCCTAAACTTCAGCCATTTAATCGCAACAATGGTTATTTTCTACTAATCATAAAGATATTGGAACTTTATATTTTATTTTTGGAGCATGATCTGGAATAATTGGTACTTCATTAAGTATTCTAATTCGAGCTGAATTAGGACATCCAGGAGCACTAATTGGAGATGATCAAATTTATAATGTAATTGTAACAGCTCATGCTTTTATTATAATTTTTTTCATAGTAATACCTATTATAATTGGAGGATTTGGTAATTGATTAGTTCCACTTATACTAGGAGCTCCTGATATAGCATTTCCTCGAATAAACAATATAAGCTTTTGATTATTACCTCCAGCATTAACTTTACTTCTGGTAAGTAGTATAGTAGAAAATGGAGCTGGTACAGGATGAACTGTCTACCCTCCACTTTCATCTAATATCGCACATGGAGGAGCTTCAGTTGATTTAGCAATTTTCTCTCTTCATTTAGCTGGAATTTCATCTATTCTAGGAGCTGTAAATTTTATTACTACTGTAATTAATATACGATCAACTGGAATTACCTTAGATCGAATACCTTTATTTGTTTGATCTGTAGTAATTACAGCACTATTACTTCTTTTATCTTTACCAGTCTTAGCTGGAGCAATTACTATATTATTAACAGATCGTAATTTAAATACCTCATTTTTTGATCCAGCAGGAGGTGGTGATCCAATTTTATACCAACATTTATTTTGATTTTTTGGACATCCAGAAGTTTACATTTTAATTTTACCTGGATTTGGAATAATTTCTCATATTATTAGTCAAGAATCTGGAAAAAAAGAAACATTTGGATCTTTAGGAATAATTTATGCTATACTAGCAATTGGTTTATTAGGATTTATTGTATGAGCTCACCATATATTTACAGTAGGAATAGATGTAGATACACGAGCTTATTTTACTTCTGCAACAATAATTATTGCTGTACCAACTGGAATTAAAATTTTTAGTTGACTAGCAACTTTATATGGTACACAACTTAACTATTCCCCAGCTACTTTATGATCATTAGGATTTGTATTTTTATTTACAGTAGGAGGATTAACTGGAGTAGTATTAGCTAATTCATCTGTTGATATTATTTTACATGATACTTATTATGTTGTAGCACATTTTCATTATGTTTTATCAATAGGAGCAGTATTTGCAATTATAGCTGGATTTGTCCATTGATACCCACTTTTTACTGGATTGACTTTAAATAATAAATGATTAAAAAGTCAATTTTCAATTATATTTATTGGGGTTAATTTAACTTTTTTTCCCCAACATTTTTTAGGATTAGCTGGTATACCTCGCCGATATTCAGATTATCCAGATGCTTACACAACTTGAAATATTATTTCTACAATTGGATCAACAATTTCTTTATTAGGAATCTTATTTTTCTTTTTCATTATTTGAGAAAGTTTAATTTCTCAACGACAAGTTTTATTTCCAGTACAATTAAATTCATCTATTGAATGATTACAAAATACTCCTCCATCAGAACATAGATATTCTGAATTACCTTTATTAACTAATTTCTAATATGGCAGATTAGTGCAATGGATTTAAGCTTCATATATAAAGTAATTTACTTTTATTAGAAACCATGTCAACATGAGCAAATTTAAATCTACAAAATAGTTCTTCTCCTTTAATAGAACAACTAATCTTTTTTCATGATCATGCACTTTTAATTCTAGTAATAATTACTGTTTTAGTTGGTTATCTAATATTTACACTATTTTTTAATAAATATGTAAACCGATATTTACTTCATGGACAAACAATTGAAATCATTTGAACAATTCTCCCAGCAATTATTTTATTATTTATTGCTTTACCTTCATTGCGATTATTATATTTACTTGATGAAATTAATGAACCATCAATTACATTAAAAACTATTGGTCATCAATGATATTGAAGTTATGAATATTCTGATTTTAATAATATTGAATTTGACTCTTATATAATTCCTTCTAATGAACTTTCATTAAATGGATTTCGACTACTTGATGTAGATAATCGAATTGTATTACCAATAAATTCTCAAATTCGGATTTTAGTTACTGCTGCTGACGTAATTCATTCATGAACAATTCCAGCATTAGGAGTAAAAGTTGATGGAACCCCTGGTCGTCTTAATCAAACTAACTTTTTAATTAACCGACCAGGATTATTTTACGGTCAATGTTCAGAAATTTGTGGAGCTAATCATAGTTTTATACCAATTGTCATTGAAAGAATTCCTACAAATTTTTTTATTAAATGAATTTCTAATAATAATTCTTCATTAGATGACTGAAAGCAAGTACTGGTCTCTTAAACCACTATATAGTAAATTAGCACTTACTTCTAATGAAAAAATTAGTTAAATATATAACATTAGTTTGTCAAACTAAAATTATTAATTATTTAATATTTTTTAATTCCACAAATAGCACCTATTAGTTGATTAAGTTTATTTATTATTTTTTCAATTACTTTCATAATTTTTAATATAATAAATTATTATTCATTTAACCCTTCAATACCTAAATCAAACCTTATTAATAAAACATAATATATAAATTCTTTAAATTGAAAATGATAACAAACTTATTTTCTGTATTTGACCCTTCATCTAGCATTTTTAATTTATCATTAAATTGATTAAGAACTTTTTTAGGAATTTTAATAATTCCTTCAACCTATTGACTTATACCTTCTCGATTTCATATTTTTTGAAATAATATTTTATTAACACTTCATAAAGAATTCAAAACATTACTAGGTCCAATAAGAATAAATGGATCTACTTTTATTTTTATTTCTTTATTTTCTATAATTTTATTTAATAATTTCATAGGATTATTTCCTTATATTTTTACAAGAACAAGCCATCTTACTTTAACTTTAACATTAGCTTTGCCTTTATGATTATGTTTTATAATTTTTGGATGAATTAATCATACTCAACATATATTTGCTCATTTAGTACCTCAAGGTACTCCTGCAATTTTAATACCTTTTATAGTATGTATTGAAACAATTAGAAATATTATTCGACCTGGAACATTAGCTGTTCGATTAACTGCTAATATAATTGCTGGTCATCTACTTTTAACTCTTCTAGGAAATACTGGTCCTTCAATATCAACAATTCTATTAAGATTATTAATTGTTACACAAATTGCTCTATTAGTTCTAGAATCAGCTGTTGCAATAATTCAATCTTATGTATTTGCCGTTTTAACAACTCTTTATTCTAGAGAAGTAAATTAATGTCAACACACTCAAATCACCCTTTCCATTTAGTAGATTACAGACCATGACCTTTAACAGCTTCAATTGGAGCTATATCTACAGTTGCTGGTATAGTTAAATGATTCCATCAATATGATCCTTCTCTATTTTTTTTAGGAAATATTATTACTATTTTAACAGTATATCAATGATGACGAGATGTATCTCGAGAAGGATCTTTTCAAGGTCTTCATACTTCAACTGTTGTTTTAGGATTACGATGAGGAATAATTTTATTTATTCTTTCAGAAGTTTTATTTTTTGTTTCCTTTTTTTGAGCATTTTTCCATAGAAGTCTTTCTCCTTCAATTGAATTAGGAGCTTTATGACCTCCAATAGGAATTACACCATTTAATCCATTTCAAATTCCTTTATTAAATACAGTAATTCTTTTAACATCAGGTATTACTGTAACTTGAGCTCATCACAGACTAATAGAAGGAAATCATTCACAAACTACACAAGGGTTATTCTTTACTGTTCTTTTAGGAATTTATTTTACAATTTTACAAGCTTATGAATATATCGAAGCTCCATTTACAATTGCGGATTCTGTTTATGGCTCAACATTTTTTATAGCTACCGGATTCCATGGAGTTCATGTTTTAATTGGAACTACATTTTTGTTAATTTGCTTAATTCGTCATTTAAGAAACCATTTTTCTAAAAATCATCATTTTGGATTTGAAGCCGCTGCTTGATATTGACATTTTGTTGATATTGTTTGATTATTTCTTTATATTTCAATTTATTGATGAGGAGGTTAATTAATTATTTATATAGTATAAAAAGTATATTTGATTTCCAATTAAATGGTTTATTATTAATAATATAAATAATTTTTTCAATTTTTATAATTAGTTCAATTATTATATTTATTTCAATAGTAGTAATACTTTTAGCTTCAATTTTATCAAAAAAAACTTTAGTAGATCGAGAAAAATCTTCTCCATTTGAATGTGGATTTGATCCAAAATCATCATCTCGACTTCCATTTTCTTTACAATTTTTTTTAATTACTATTATTTTTTTAATTTTTGATGTAGAAATTGCATTAATTCTTCCAATTATTTTAATTATTAAAACATCTAATTTAATAATTTGAACAATCACTTCAATTATTTTTATTTTAATCCTTATTTTAGGTTTATACCATGAATGAAATCAAGGAATATTAAATTGATCTAATTAATAGGGTTGTAGTTAATTATAACATTTGATTTGCATTTAAAAAGTATTGAATTTTTCAATCTACCTTGAATATGAAGCGATTTATTGCAATTAGTTTCGACCTAATCTTAGGTAGATATTACCCTTATTCTTTAATTGAAGCCAAATAGAGGCTTATCACTGTTAATGATAGAAATGAACTTATTATTCCAATTAAAGAAGTATGTTGTTCAAGTAAAAGCTGCTAACTTTTTTCTTTTAATGGTTAAATTCCATTTATACTTCTATATTTATGTAGTTTAAATAAAACCTTACATTTTCATTGTAAAAATAAAATAATTTTTTTCATAAATTACTAAAAATAATTCATTATATTCAAAGATTAATTAATCTCCATAACATCTTCAATGTCATACTCTAATTATAAGCTATTTGAATATAAATAAATTATATAAAAATACAAAATAATAACCCAAATTACAAAACTTAATAAATAAATTTTTAAATTATTATTTTGTATTATTTGATTTTGTTTAGAATTTTTAATTAAATTATAATATAATTTTTGACCACCAAAATATTCTGACCAACCTTGATCAAAAGATTTAATAACCATTTTTCCAATTAATAAAGAATGATTAATTAAACCATAAGTAGAAATATAAGGTATAAACCATATTGAACCTAAAAAATATGAAAAATTATATATATTTAAAGCCCTATTATAAAAAAATAATGAAATATTTGAAATAAAATACCCTATAATCCCACCAATTAAACAAACAAATAAAGTTAATATTTTTAAATGTATTGGTAAAACTACAACAATAGGAGTTGAAAATATTAATCATCTTAGTATTCTTCCTCCAAAAATTCTTAAAATTAAAAGTCCCATTATTCTTTTTAGTATAATTCATCTTTCATCATTCAACAAATTTAAAGAACCAAAATTTGAATCCCCAGTTATTGTATAAAATACTAATCGAAAAGAATAACAAACAGTTAACCCAGTAGAAAAAAAATATATAATAAAAGAAAATATATTAATATAAGATAAAGAAACTATTTCTAAAATTAAATCCTTTGAATAAAAACCAGCTAAAAATGGTATACCACATAAAGCTAAATTAGCCACATTAAAGCAAGAAGATGTTAAAGGTATTATTAAACTTAATCTTCCTATTAAACGAATATCTTGTGAATTATTTATATTATGAATAATTGCACCAGCACATATAAATAACAAAGCCTTAAATAAAGCATGAGTTAATAGATGAAAAAAAGCTAATTTATAAAATCCTATAGATAAAATTCTCATTATTAATCCTAATTGACTCAATGTAGATAAAGCAATAATTTTTTTTAAATCAAATTCATAATTAGCTCCCAAACCAGATATAAATATTGTTAAACCAGATAACAATAATAGAAAATTTCCTATTCAAGAATTAGCTAAAATTATATTAAATCGAATTAATAAATATACTCCTGCAGTTACTAAAGTAGAAGAATGAACTAAAGCAGAAACAGGAGTAGGAGCAGCTATTGCAGCAGGTAATCAAGAAGAAAAAGGAATTTGAGCTCTTTTAGTTATAGCTGCTAACATTACCAAAAATCCAATAACTAATATTTCCCCTTCATTTTTTATTACTTCTAAGTAAAAAATATAATTTCAACTTCCATAATTTAATATTCAAGCAATAGCTAATAATAAAGCTACATCTCCAATTCGATTAGATAAAGCAGTTAATATTCCAGCATTATAAGATTTAACATTTTGAAAATAAATTACTAAACAATAAGATACTAACCCTAACCCATCTCATCCTAATAAAATTCTAATTAAATTTGGACTAATAATTAATAACATCATTGAAAAAACAAATATTAATACTAATATAATAAAACGATTAATTTTATAATCTCTTTCTATATATTCTTTTCTATAAAAAATTACTAAAGAAGCAATTATTAAAACAAAAGATATAAAAATTAAACTTATTCAATCTAATAGTAAAGTTATAACAATTCTTATTGAATTTAAGGAAACAACTTCTCATTCAATAAATAAACTATAATCCATTATAACAAAAGTAATTCCAAATATAAAAAAAGAAAAACTAAAACATAATAATATAACAAATCTAATTGAACAAATTGATAAATATTTCATGATTTAAAAAGATGAATTCTTATCATTGACACCACAAATCAATATTTTTGTTAAACTATTTAAATATAATCATAATAAACATATATCTCTTTTTAAAATTAATAAATTTAAAGGAAATCAATGTAAAAATAATAAAAGATATTCTCGAATTCTTCCTATTCTAAAAGAATAAACCCCAGAAAATACTTTTCCATGTTGTCTATAAGAATATAAATATAAAGTATAAGCAGCTCTAAAAAAAGATAATAATGATAATATTAATATAGTTAACCAAGATCAACTAACAATTCTATTAATTAAAGAAATTTCACCTAATAAATTTAATGTAGGTGGAGCAGCTATATTTCCTGATCTTAACAAAAATCACCATAAAGATATTGAAGGTATAAAATTTAATAAACCTTTATTAATTAATAATCTTCGTCTTCCTATACGTTCATAAGAAATATTTGCTAAACAAAATAATCCAGAAGAACATAAACCATGAGCAATTATCAAACTATAAGAACCACATAATCCTATATAACTTAAAGTTATTAAACCTGCTAATACAATTCCTATATGAGCAACAGAAGAATAAGCAATCAAAGCCTTTAAATCTCTTTGACGTAAACAAATTAATCTCACTAATACTCCTCCAACTAATCTAATTCTAATTCAAATGTAATTAAATTTTAACCCTATTATTTGTAAAAATGGAAACACTCGAAGTAAACCATAACCCCCTAATTTTAATATAATTCCAGCCAAAATTATAGAACCAGAAACTGGAGCTTCTACATGAGCCTTAGGTAATCATAAATGAACTATAAATATAGGTATTTTAACTAAAAATGCTATAATTATAGAAAAATACAAAAATTCATAATTAAATAAATAATTATTTATTAAATAAAAATTCAAAGTACCAAAAAATTTTAGTAAATAAAAAATTCCTACTAATATAGGTAAAGATACTAATAAAGTATAAAATAACAAATATACACCAGCTTGTAAACGTTCAGGTTGATATCCTCATCCTAAAATTAAAAATAAAGTAGGAATCAAACTTCCTTCAAAAAATAAATAAAATATAAATAATCTTATTCTTCTAAATGTTAATACTAATAAAATTAATAATAAAATAATATTTAATAAGAATAATTCAACATAATTATTATTTTTAAAAACTGATTCACTAGCTATTAATATTAAAGAAATAATTCATAATCTCAATAAAATTAATCCATAAGAAATTAAATCACACCCAAATAAATAAGAAATTCTTATAAAATAATTAGTGTATATATTTATTAAAATAAAAATAAATCTAAATAAAAACAAAAATATTTGAACCATTCAGTAAATATTTCTAATAAAACATAATGGAAATAAAAATAAAACTCTAATAATAATTTTTAACATTATAGTACATTAAATCTCTGAAAATAATCATTTCCATGAGTTCGAATTATTGAAACTAAAATAGAAAGACCTAAAGCTCCTTCACATACACTAAAAGTTAAAAATATTATACTAAAAAAATTTTCATAATTTAATAAATTTAAATAAATAAATAATAATAAAAATAGTCTTAATACAATGTATTCTAAACTTAATAATATAGATAATAAATGCTTTCGATTGGATACAAAAATAAATACCCCTATAATAAATAAAATACTTGGTAAATTTCAATTTAAAATTACTATCATTAGTTTTAATAGTTTAATAAAAACATTGGTCTTGTAAATCAAAAATAAGAATTTTTCTTTTAAAACTTCAAGAGAAAAGAAATTTCTTTATCATTAATCTCCAAAATTAATATTTTTATTAAACTATCTCCTGATATTATACAATGAATTATTTTATCTTTAATATTTATTTGTAATTTTATTTTTATAAATATAAAACACCCTTTAGCTATAGGATTTACTTTATTAATTCAAACAACATTTGTATGCTTAACATCTGGATTAATAACTAAAACTTTCTGATTTTCTTATATTTTATTTTTAGTATTTTTAGGAGGAATACTAGTTTTATTCATTTATGTTACTTCCTTAGCTTCAAATGAAATATTTTCTTTTTCAATTAAATTATTACTTATATCAATTACTATTTTTTTATTAAATAATTTTAACTTATTTTTTATTAATAAAAACTTCTTAATAAATTATTCAAATATAGAAATTCAATCCAACTTTAATATAAATTCTTATTTAATAGAAAATTATTTATCATTGAATAAACTATATAATTATCCAACAAATTTATTAACAATTTTATTAATAAACTATTTACTAATTACATTAATTGCAGTAATCAAAATTACTAAATTATTTAAGGGCCCAATTCGAACTATATTTAACTAATGAATAAACCTTTACGAATTAAACACCCAATTTTTAGAATTGCTAATAATGCATTAGTAGATTTACCAGCCCCTAGAAATATTTCAACATGATGAAACTTTGGTTCATTACTTGGACTTTGTTTAATTATTCAAATTTTAACTGGATTATTTTTAGCAATACATTATACAGCAGATATTAATTCAGCATTTAATAGTGTTAACCATATTTGTCGAGATGTAAATTATGGTTGATTATTACGAACAATACATGCTAACGGAGCATCATTCTTTTTTATTTGTCTATATTTACATGTAGGACGAGGAATCTATTATGGTTCATATTTATATACTCCAACATGATTAGTAGGAGTAATCTTATTATTTTTAGTAATAGGAACTGCTTTTATAGGTTATGTTTTACCATGAGGACAAATATCATTTTGAGGAGCTACAGTTATTACAAATTTATTATCAGCTATTCCTTATTTAGGAATTGATTTAGTTCAATGAATTTGAGGAGGATTTGCTGTTGATAATGCAACATTAACTCGATTTTTTACATTTCATTTTATTTTACCTTTTATTGTTTTAGCTATAACTATAATTCATTTATTATTTTTACATGAAACTGGATCTAATAACCCAATAGGATTAAATTCAAATACAGACAAAATTCCATTTCATCCTTATTTTACATACAAGGATATTGTAGGATTTATTATTATAACAATAATTTTAATTTTATTAGTATTAATTTCACCTAATTTATTAGGAGATCCAGATAATTTCATTCCTGCTAATCCATTAGTTACCCCTATTCATATTCAACCTGAATGATATTTTTTATTTGCATATGCAATTTTACGATCTATTCCTAATAAATTAGGAGGAGTAATTGCTTTAATTACATCAATTGCAATTTTAATTATTTTACCTTTTTACTATTTAAGAAAATTTCGAGGAATTCAATTTTATCCATTAAACCAAATTTTATTTTGAATAATAGTTATTACAGTTATTTTATTAACATGAATTGGAGCTCGACCAGTTGAAAATCCTTTCATTTTAATTGGTCAAATTTTAACTGTAGTTTACTTTTCTTACTTTATTGTAAATCCATTAATTTCTAAATGATGAGATAAATTATTAAATTAGTTAATGAGCTTGAAATAAGCATATGTTTTGAAAACATAAGATAGAAATTTAATTTTCTATTAACTTTACTAAAAATAATTCAGTACATTATATAAATTAAAAAAATTTTAAACCCAATAAAAAATAATAAATAATTTAAAGAAAAAGGTAAAAAACTTTTTCATGCCAAATATATTAATTTATCATACCGAAATCGAGGTAAAGTTCCACGTACTCAAATAAATATAAAAGAAACAAAAGTCAACTTAATATAAAACAAAAAAGAAAATACATCTCTACCAAGAAATATTACACAAAATAATATTCTTATAAATAAAATTCTTGCATATTCAGCTAAAAAAATTAAAGCAAATCCTCCTCTTCTATATTCAACATTAAACCCAGAAACTAATTCTGATTCACCTTCTGCAAAATCAAAAGGAGTACGATTAGTTTCTGCCAAAGAAATTCTGAATCAAACCAAAACTATTGGAAATACAATAAATATAAATCAAATATATATTTGAAATTTATTAAATATTAAAATATTAAATCCACCAATTAAAAATACAAAACTTAATAAAATTAATGCTAAACTAACTTCATAAGAAATAGTCTGAGCAACAGCACGCAAACCTCCTAATAATGCATAATTAGAATTAGAAGATCAACCAGCAATTATAACTGTATAAACACCTAAACTTGTACAACATAAAAAAAATAATAAACCTAAATTAAAAGAAAATAACTTTACAAATAAAGGTATACATATTCATACTAATAAAGATAAAAATAAAGAAAAAACTGGAGAAAAATAATAAGAAATATAATTTGATAATAAAGGATAAGTTTGTTCCTTAGTAAATAATTTGATTGCATCACAAAAAGGTTGAGGAATTCCTATAATTCCAACCTTATTAGGTCCTTTACGAATTTGAATATAACCTAATACTTTTCGTTCTAAAAGAGTTAAAAAAGCTACTCTTACTAATACAAAAATAATTAATAATAATCTACCAATAATAAATAAAAATTTTTCTATATAAAACAAGTATTATTTGTAATAAATATTACATAAATAAATTCTAAATTTATTGCACTAATCTGCCAAAATAATTTATATTAATTATATTCATTATAAAAATAATTATTTATTAAATATTAGGTCCTTTCGTACTGAAATATTTTAATTTTTTAAAGATAGAAACCAACCTGGCTTACGCCGGTTTGAACTCAGATCATGTAAGAATTTAAAAGTCGAACAGACTTAAAATTTAAGCTTCTACACCTAAAATTATATCTTAATCCAACATCGAGGTCGCAAACTTTTTTATCAATAAGAACTCTCCAAAAAAATTACGCTGTTATCCCTAGAGTAACTTAAATTTATAATCGTTAATAACGGATCAATTATTCATAAATTAATGATTTTTTAAATTAAAAGTTTATTAAATTTTAATATCACCCCAATAAAATATTATAAATTATTATAATAAAATAGATCTACAAAACCATAATAACTTAAATATAAAGATTCATAGGGTCTTCTCGTCTTTTAAATTTATTTTAGCTTTTTGACTAAAAAATAAAATTCTATTATAATTTTTTTTGAAACAGTTAATATTTCGTCCAACCATTCATACCAGCCTTCAATTAAAAGACTAATGATTATGCTACCTTTGCACAGTTAGTATACTGCGGCCATTTAAAATTATTCAGTGGGCAGGTCAGACTTTAAAAAAAATTCAAAAAGACATGTTTTTGTTAAACAGGCGAACATTTATTTTGCCGAATTCTTTAAAAAAACTTATCATAAAAACTTATTTATACAATATTATATACTAATTTTATCATTATTTCTTTATTTTTTTAATTTTAATAAATATTTTAATAAAAAATTAAAATATAATAAATAATTTATATTATAAAATAAATTATAACACTTTTTTTAATAATAACTACTTCTAAGTTTATATTTATTTAATAATTTATTAATTTTTAATAATTTACTTTACAGCTTATCCCATAAAATATTGAAATTAAATACTTATACAATTAATTCAACTAATTGTATAATATAAAATTTTTAAATTAAATTTATTTCTTAAAAAACTAGATACCTTTAAAAACGAATGACATTTCATCTCTAATATTATATATAAAATAATTTTACTACATTAACTTTTATATAATATTAACTCTTTTAAAATCGAGAAAATTATTATAAATAATTTTTAATTAATAAACCCTGATACACAAGGTACAATAAATTAAATTTTCTTTTTTAATAAAAATTTTTCAAAATATTTCAATTTTCTTTTACAATACTATTTAACTATTATTAAAATTATTTTTTCTTTATAAAATACTAAAACGTGAAATTTTATAATTATTTTTAATAATTTAAAATATAATAAAAAATAATTAATAAATAAAATTTAATCAATTTATATTGATTTGCACAAAAATCTTTTCAATGTAAATGAAATACTTTACTATATAAGCTTTAAACTGCATTCTAGATACACCTTCCGGTACATCTACTATGTTACGACTTATCTTATTTTAATAATAAGAGTGACGGGCGATGTGTACATATTTTAGAGCTAAAATCAAATTATTAATCTTTACAATTTTACTATCAAATCCACTTTCAATAAACTTTTCATATTTATATTCATTTAAATAAATTTATTGTAACCCATTTCTACTTAAATATTAGCTACACCTTGATCTGATATATTATTTATTAAATAATTAGGAAAATTAACTTTCTTATAAAATATTCTAATAACGACGGTATATAAACTGAAAACAAATTTAAGTAAGGTCCATCGCGGATTATCGATTACAGAACAGGTTCCTCTGAATAGACTAAAATACCGCCAAATTTTTTAAGTTTCAAGAACATAACTACTACTACCTCAGAATTTTTAATTACATTTTAAATAATAGGGTATCTAATCCTAGTTTATTAATAAAATTTTTAAGCCTCAATTATTTTATTTGTATAATATTTAAATTTAAAATTTCACCTAATAAATTTAATTTTATTTTATATAAATCAATTTAACTTTTACTAAAAAAAATTATTTGTATTATTCGTATAACCGCGACTGCTGGCACAAATTTAGTCAATACTCTTTAATATTACTATTTCTAAATTTCTTTAATTAATAATATTAATTACTGCGAATAATAATAAAATATTTATTATTAAAATAAATAAAAATTCTTACAAAAATTTACATATAAATTAAACTAATAACAAATCTTCAAGACAAAATAAAACTTTATTTATTAAATTTAATTAAATTAATTTTATAATTAATAATTAATTTATTTATTTAATAAATTAATTAAGTAATAAATTTAATTAATAATTAAATTTATTTTTTAATAAATTAATAAATATATATATATGTATATAAATTTACATTTAAATTTAATATAATTTTGAATATAATTTAAAATAATAATAATAATTTTACAAATAGATGAATTCTTAATTGACTAATAAATTT